AGGATTGGATTTCATACTCGAATAAACCTCGTAATCGTAAGAAAGTAGGTTTTTTCACTATGGGCCTAGCAAAAGAAAAATTGAGATAGGTTTATATTGGGTTCCCCCCTTAAAAATCGGACGTGAAGGTTTCCTCTCATCCGGCTCAAGTAGTTACACCAAATAAGGAAGGGAGTTCTTTATTTTTTTACTTTGTTCAATAAAAAAAAAAGAAAACCCTACAAAGAGCTACTCCTTACTCAAGTTTCCAGCAAGGACCAACCTTTCATTAATTCATTTTTCTTTTGACTTTCACTTTCTGAATGACTTATTTACGACAAAATTGAAATGTGAAATTCTTGAGTAGTCTGCTTCCCTTCAAATGATGAATCCCCCCTTAAAGGAATACTTTTGGACTCGTAAGGGATTTACTTGTCTATATATTGTTTCGTTCCATTCGATCTTTTAGGTCCCTACTCACCTCGACGGTTATGTCATGATGTCCCTTGAAGCATATATGCGATAGATAGACTTCTGTAACCATGCCCTATTTGCTTTCTTGAACGGAATCTCTCTCTAAAAGAAATGGAATGGCTAATTCCACGAAAAAATCTTTTTTTTTCACGAGGTATAACTAGCAATTCCCATTTATCTGTTACGGGATCGACCATGGATCAACTCCCCTTTCATTTAGAGTATTGAATACACCCATAATTCTGAGCTTCATGTTACTCCTTCCAAGACACATGTCAGAGTCGGGGGCATCCCAATCAGATTGAATGGGATGACAGTTTATTAGTCTGAATCTGTAAAATGCAAATTTCGATCAAATCACACATCGCAGTATACTAGGCCTTCTAATTCCTTAAGGGGTTTATCTAAAAGATTCGCGATATAACTCGGAAGACGTTTCAAATACCACACGTGAGTTACCGGACATGCGAGTTTGATGTATCCCATTTGATATCTTCGTATCCGAGAATCAACAAATTCCACCCCGCATTCTTCACAAAATTTCGGGTCCTCTTTTTCGGCTCCAATCACTCGATAATTTCCACAAGCACAAATTCCACTTTTTATGGGTCCAGAGATTCTTTCACAAAACAATCCATCTTTTTCCGGTTTATTGGTTTTATAATGAAAAGTATAGGGTTTTGTCACCTCTCCAACTATCTCTCCATTGGGTAGGATTTTGTTGGCCCAAGCCTTTATTTGTTGAGGAGACACTGGTCCAATTCGAAGTTGTTGATGTTTATATCGGTCGATCATAGAATAGAAATTCTGATTCATTCAGATCAAACTTCCTTCCTATTAATCTGGAAGTTCTTCTCAGATACAAGGAAATGATTCAGTTCTAGAGCCAAAGATCGTAGTTCTCGAACGAGCAATCGAAAAGATTCTGGAGCATCCTCAGGGTTAGGTACTATTCCTCCAATGATCGTAGCACCAAGTAATTCTTGACGAGCTCTAATATGATCAGATTTATAAGTAAGCATCTCTTGTAAAATATGAGCAACACCAAACCCCTCTAGAGCCCAAACTTCCATTTCCCCTACTCGTTGTCCCCCTTGCTTGGCCCTTCCTCTAAGGGGTTGTTGTGTAACAAGTGCGTAATGTCCACTCGAACGCCCATGGATTTTATCATCAACTTGATGAATTAATTTTAGGATATAGGACTTGCCTATTAGAACAGGTTGTTCAAAAGGATCTCCTGTTCTTCCATCAAATATTCTGCTTTTTCCCGGATACTCGGGTTCAAATACCCATGGATTTTTTGTTTGCTTACTGGCTTCATATAATTCAGAAAAGACTAGTTTTCTTGAAGCCTCTTGCTCATATCTCTCATCAAAAGGTGCTATTCTATAATGTCTCTTTAGCAGATCCCCCGCTAACCCGAGCGAACATTCAAATATCTGCCCCACATTCATTCGTGAGGGTACCCCTAATGGGTTGAAGACCATATCAACAGGTGTTCCGTCTTGCAAGTAGGGCATATCTTGTCTAGACAAAATTTTAGAAATGATACCTTTATTCCCATGTCTTCCAGCTACTTTATCGCCCACTTTGATTTCACGTTTCTGTGAAATATATACACGAATTCTTTCTGGATTATAACTGGAACCCCCCTTTTTCTGGATCCATCTCACATCAATAACTCGGCCCCTTCCACCTATAGGTAGTTTTAGAGAAGTTTCTTTTGCAGTGGATACCTGAATGCCAAGTATGGCTCGTAATAATCTATCCTCTGGGGCATACGAGGATTCGTTTGCTGCTTGAGGGGTTAATTTACCTACTAAAATATCACCGGCTTCTATCCAAGATCCCAGCATCACAATTCCGTTTCTGTCTAAATTTCGGAGTAAATGAGCCTCTAAATGCGGTATTTCCTTAGTGATTCTTTCGGGACCTTGGCTTGTCACATGAGTCTGAATTTCATATTTCCGTATGTGAAAAGAAGTATAAATATCTTCATATACCAGACGTTCGCTAATTAGTACTGCGTCTTCAGAATTGTAACCTT